TAGTTGCATTGACTCTTATTTTCGTTCTCACATCTGTATTGATAGTCACTTTTTAAGCGATAGTAATAATTCTAATGAAAGTTACATTTATAATTTCATTTGTAGTGAAAGTGGAAAGGTTCGTGAAAACAAAAATGACAAGATAAGAACTAATAGGAATCGTAATAATTTAATGAGTTCTAAGGATTTCGATATAACTAAAAACTACAATCAATTGTGGATTCAATGCGACAATTGTTATGGATTAATGTATAAGAAAGTCGAAATGAATGTTTGTGAAGAATGTGGACATTATTTGAAAATGACCAGTTCAGAGAGAATTGAGCTTTCGATTGATCCGGGTACTTGGAATCCTATGGATGAAGACATGGTCTCTGCGGATCCCATTAAATTTCATTCGAGGGAGGAACCTTATAAAAAGCGCATTAACTCTGCTCAAAAAAAGACAGGGTTGACTGACGCTATTCAAACAGGTACAGGTCAACTAAACGGTATTCCGGTAGCTCTTGGGGTTATGGATTTTCAGTTTATGGGGGGTAGTATGGGATCCGTAGTAGGCGAAAAAATAACTCGTTTGATCGAGTATGCTACCAATCAATGTTTACCTCTTATTTTAGTGTGTTCTTCCGGAGGAGCACGAATGCAAGAAGGAAGTTTAAGTTTGATGCAAATGGCTAAAATTTCTTCGGTTTTATGTGATTATCAATCAAGTAAAAAGTTATTCTATATATCAATTCTTACATCTCCTACTACCGGTGGGGTGACAGCAAGTTTTGGTATGTTGGGGGATATCATTATTGCCGAACCCTATGCCTATATTGCATTTGCGGGTAAAAGAGTAATTGAACAAACATTGAAAAAAGCCGTGCCTGAAGGTTCACAAGCGGCTGAATCTTTATTACGTAAGGGCTTATTGGATGCAATTGTACCACGTAATCCTTTAAAAGGTGTTGTGAGTGAGTTATTTCAGCTCCATGCTTTTTTTCCTTTGAACAAAAATGAAATCAAATAGAACAGTTAGTTTATCAGAATTAAACGAAAACCCTGAAAAATTCATTTTTCTTTCGAATCATTTTTTTATCGATATTCTTGTTTCCTACTCAGTAAACCTTTATCAACAAGATAAAAAGTGAATTTTTGCTTTCGGGAAGTTCAAATTAGACTATAAAAATTAAACAAAGTTTTTTTCCTCTCTTGCTTGCATATGTATAGATAATTCAAATAGAGATATAGATCCATAGAAAGTCTTGCATCTTTTTGCATTTCCCGAAAATTCCCTGTTGTTGGATCAGATTCCAATCAATTTTGTAGAAATTTTTAATGGAATAAAATTTTTTCTTTATTAATGACTATTACAAGATAAAAAGAATAATCAATCTAACAGGGGGATTATGATAATATATCTATTTGATTTTGAAAGATTAATAAGTGCATTTATTTAGTTTGACGTTTCTTGTACCTATTTTTGATTCTATTTTTAGTAGGTTCTATTCTATATATTTCTATTAGGTTGTATATTAGTATTAGATATATATTTACTTAAAGATACTTAGTATAATTATATAATATATATAATAGAAATAATAAAAATACAAGATATTCTAAGATATCTTTAGAATTCAGAATATAACAATAACAGGTACAAATATTAAATTGAGGTACCCCATTTTATGACAACTTTCAATAACTTACCCTCTATTTTTGTGCCTTTAGTAGGCCTAGTCTTTCCGGCACTTGCAATGGCTTCTTTATTTCTTCATATTCAAAAAAATAAGATTTTTTAGATCGGATGAGACCGAATCGTATCACTCCCTTTTTTATTTTAAAAACTTCCATTCGATAAGATCCATTTGGTAGAATATTGTATAACACATAGATTCCTACAAACATAACTAAAAAAAGCTTTTATGCATGTGTAAACGTATTATATGGGGTAACTAAATTTTCGCTCTTTTGAAAAATGGATCATCATCGGGCCGCTGTATGAAATTCAAGTCAATGTATTTATTTGTATATAGTTATAGGGGATCATATAAAGGAAGGAGATGTTATTATTTTAGATATAAACAATTCTATGAATTACTCCTAAGGTAAAGGTTCACAACAAAACAGTTGATGAGAGTTACTTTGAAAACAAAAAAAGGAAAGTCATATTTTCTCAATTCCAAAAAATTGTATAACTGGATCTAATATATATGAGTTGGCGATCAGAATCTCTATGGATAGAATTTATAACGGGGTCTCGAAAAACAAGTAATTTCTGCTGGGCCTTTATCCTATTTTTAGGTTCATTGGGATTCTTATTGGTTGGAACTTCCAGTTATCTTGGTAGAAATTTTATATCGTTATTTGCGTCTCAGCAAATCATTTTTTTTCCACAAGGGATTGTGATGTCTTTCTATGGGATCGCGGGTCTCTTTATTAGTTGCTATTTGTGGTGCACTATTTTGTGGAATGTGGGTAGTGGTTATGATCTTTTCGACCGAAAAGAAGGGATAGTGCGTATTTTTCGTTGGGGATTTCCTGGAAAAAGCCGTCGCATCTTTTTACGATTCCTTATGAAAGATATTCAGTCCATCAGAATAGAAGTTAAAGAGGGTGTTTCTGCTCGGCGTGTCCTTTATATGGAAATTCGAGGTCAAGGGGCTATTCCTTTAATTCGTACTGATGAGAATTTTACTACACGAGAAATTGAGCAAAAAGCTGCTGAATTGGCTTACTTCTTGCGTGTACCAATTGAAGTATTTTGAAATGAATTCATTTTTAAAGACTAAATGCTTTGGCAGTAGGAAGAAAAAACTAAAAAATTTCTTTCCTTTTTTTTTCAATTGAACATTTATCTATTCTTTTATGCTCGTTTTTTTTATATATTTGATAGAAAAGAAAGGGCGTTTATTCATCGCGAAAATAGAATCCTATTTTTTATTTGAAAAATTGGAAAAAGTTCTTTTAGTATTGATCGAAAAAAGGGGGAATAACATCCTGGAAATCAAAATTTTTTCTTGATTCAAATTGGAAGTGTATTCTGAGTCTATTTCTGTATTCTTTCTAGATTCAAAGCAAAGACTAAGTTAAGTATTGAATCAAAAGAAAAAGATAAAAGGGATTATAGGTTCAATACATTCTATTCGAATTCGACTAAAAACTCATGCTCGATAGAAATAGTAGATCTAATAGAATCAACAAATGCGGTAGGTTCATTCACAATTCACAGATTCAAAATGGCAAAAAAGAAAGCATTCATTCCTTTTTTTTATTTTACATCTATAGTCTTTTTGCCCTGGTTGATCTCTCTCTGCTGTAATAAAAGTTTGAAAATTTGGATTACTAATTGGTGGAATACTAGACAATGCGAAACTTTCTTGAATGATATTCAAGAAAAAAGTGTTCTAGAAAAATTCATACAATTAGAGGAACTATTCCAGCTGGATGAAATGATAAAGGAATACCCAGAAACCGATTTACAACAATTTCGTCTAGGAATCCACAAAGAAACAATCCAATTCATCAAGATACACAATGAGTATCGTATCCATACAATCTTGCACTTCTCGACAACTCTAATATCTTTCGTTATTCTAAGTGGTTATTCCTTTTGGGGTAAGGAAAAGCTTTTTATTCTGAATTCTTGGGTTCAAGAATTCCTATATAATTTAAGTGATACAATTAAAGCTTTTTCGATTCTTTTATTAACTGATTTATGTATCGGATTCCATTCGCCTCACGGTTGGGAACTAATGATTGGTTATATTTACAAAGATTTTGGGTTTGCTCATTATGAGCAAATTTTATCTGGTCTAGTTTCTACCTTTCCAGTTATTCTTGATACAATTTTTAAATATTGGATCTTTCGTTATTTAAATCGTGTATCTCCGTCACTTGTAGTGATTTATCATGCAATAAATGACTAAAAAAAGATTCACTGATCCAATTCTAATCTTTCTTACCTTATACATCATAACCAAATCAAAGTCGTATTTACTTTACTCTTTTTTACCCATGAGGAATTCCTTGTATATTTCAACAAAAAATTTTTCTTTTTTTCAGTAAATGTAAATAGCAGAATTGTGGCTAGGGAAGTATATTATCGACCTACCTAACTTTATTGTAGAAATTTTCGGGATAAATGATTGGACCATGCAAACTAGAAATACCTTTTCTTGGATAAGGGAAGAGATTACTCGCTCCATATCTGTCTCACTCATGATATATATAATAACTTGGGCATCCATTTCAAGTGCATATCCAATTTTTGCCCAGCAGAATTATGAAAATCCACGAGAGGCAACTGGGCGTATTGTATGTGCCAATTGCCATTTAGCTAGTAAGCCCGTGGATATTGAGGTTCCACAAGCGGTACTTCCTGATACTGTATTTGAAGCAGTTGTTAAAATTCCTTATGATATGCAGCTAAAACAAGTTCTAGCTAATGGTAAAAAAGGAGCTTTGAATGTGGGCGCTGTTCTTATTTTACCGGAGGGGTTTGAATTAGCCCCCCCCGATCGTATTTCACCCGAGATGAAAGAAAAGATAGGAAATCTGTCTTTTCAGAATTATCGCCCCAATAAAAAAAATATTCTTGTGATAGGTCCTGTTCCTGGTCAAAAATATAGTGAAATAACCTTTCCTATTCTTGCCCCAGACCCCGCTACTAATAAAGATGTTCACTTCTTAAAATATCCTATATACGTAGGTGGAAACAGGGGAAGGGGTCAGATTTATCCTGATGGTAGCAAAAGTAACAATACAGTTTATAATGCTACGGCAGGAGGGATAATAAGCAAAATTTTACGAAAAGAAAAAGGGGGATACGAAATAACCATAGTGGATGCATCGAATGAACGCCAAGTAATTGATATTATCCCTCGAGGCCTAGAACTTCTTGTTTCAGAGGGCGAATCCATTAAACTCGATCAACCATTAACGAGTAATCCTAATGTGGGTGGATTTGGTCAGGGGGATGCGGAAATAGTACTTCAAGATCCATTACGTGTCCAAGG